TTTTCGCCCATGAACGATTTGTGTCAATGGATTAGTTCGATCCAAAACTTGAGATAAGGGATGTAAGCCAAAAAAAGATTCATAAGTGGTTGTTAATGAAGTCGAAGTTACCAAATTTTGAGGAGTCGGTATCAATTTATGCCGGATTGCTCCACATATAGTTCCTCGAACCGCATTTTCTAAACGAACAAGAGCCAATCCGAATTGATCCTGTAACAGATCTGCTACAGAACGAACACGCTTATTTTTCAAGTGATTCATATCGTCAAGTATACCCATTCCAAATTTCATTCCGATCAAATGATCCGCAGCAGCCAATATATCTCGTGGTAACAAAAATGTATTGTTCTGAGGTATATCAAGATTTAATCTCCAGTTCATATTTCGTCGACCAATCCTTCCCAATTCACATCTTTGTTGAAAAAATTTCTTTTGTAATTCCTTACATAAGGACTCAGAAAATACCGGATCCCCGCCTATACAAGCGAATTGTTGATAAAACTCCAAAATTGCATTTTCTTTTGACCCAATCTTTTTTTTTTCCTTATCATTCAAGAAAGACAAGAAAATTTCGGGATAACAAACATTATCTAGAATTTCTTTTAGATTTGAACCCATAGCCGATGATAGAACTAGAATAGATATTTTTTGTTTCCTACTCACGCGAGCCCAGATTCTTGCTTTTCTATCAATTTCTAATTCTAATCTCCCTCCCCAATCTGATATTATAGTACTGGTATAGACAGAAATTCCGTTATGGTCCAATTCGGAACGATAGTAAATACCGGGACTTTGCAATATTTGATTGATTACAATTCTGTATATTCCATTTACTATAGAGGTGCCCAGGGAATTCATTAGGGGAATGTTTCCAATAAAAACAGTCTGTTCTTGTATATTTCTACCACTTTTCCAAATTAATCCCGCGGGTACATATAATTCAGAAGAATATGTGAGTGATTCATATACAGACTCTCTTTCTTTTATCAAGGGTTCTACCAATTGATATCTTTCCACAAATAATTGAAATTCAATTTCTTGATCTGTATCTTCAATTTTTGGAAACTTATGAAATTCTTCCGTCAAGCCCTGATTAATGAACCTACAAAATCCCTCAAATTGTATCTGATTAAATCCAGGTATTGTGGACATTCCCTCATTTTTCTTCCGAAGCATCTTAATCTTAAGTTTCCTCTTTATCGAAAAAATTCCATCATTGTTAGATCGACTCGTATGATTAGGTTAGTTCAATGAAGAGTGAGCCAATAATGGAATGTATATTCTGTTTACTGAATCACATGAAATTTTAACCAACTCCATATCTCTATTTCATATGTATGAACGGAAACGAGACGTAAGAATGAAGAGTATTTTCGACGCAAGTTCAAATTTGCGACAGGTATAAATGGAATGAATTAATAAAACATTCCTGAAAAAAAAGATTCTGCTACTTATACTTAATACTTACATTACACTTATGGAGTCTTTGTATAGAATATCAAAATGGATCCAATTTATCCCTATTATTATGATAATATGATCAGATGGAATATAAAAAAAATCACTATATGGATTCAGGGTTCAATCCACTTTCCTTTCCCATTCTATATATATATGAGAATTAAAAATTCAAACACACTGATTCTCTATAGGAATATGGGCATAAAATAAGAGAGATCCTCTGTTCTGTGTAACAATTTCTGTTTTAGGGTTTACATATACACATATATGGTGTTATAATTCAAAATTGAGATTGAAAATAATTTATACTAATTAGTCATAAATCTATTTGCTTTTCTTATGCTATTAAGGAAAAACACACTTTGAGATACAAATTTAGTTCAATAATTCAAAGTAAATTAGGTAAATGGTTACTGCAAACTCCTTTTTTTCTTTCAAAGAAAATAAAAAATAGGGATTCATATTTGGAATTGGAAAGGGATTAAGTACAATGGGATTCCAGATAAAAAAAGTAGATAATTATTAATTTAGTAATAGAGTATAAATAATATTTTGATCCATATTTTATTTTGGATCGGATTTGGCGACATGGCCAAGTGGTAAGGCGGGGGACTGCAAATCCTTTATCCCCAGTTCAAATCTGGGTGTCGCCTGATTGACAAAATGGTGGACCCACCGTACCAATCCAATAGGATGAAGTGAAGGTTGCTGCACTTATTAATTATTAATTTAATAATGGGTTCGGTTCATTTATTTAATTCTTTAATTCATTCATTGAATCAAATAAATTAGGAAATGGAGGTTTTATTAAGATAGTTATCTGTCTTTATAGTATAGAGATTTTTTATATCTTTTATATCTATATATATAATTTATCTCTTTTGCTTATACAAAAGGTAACAAAAAAAACAATAGGTCTTATTATTTCTACATCTTTTACATTAGAAGAACTCCTTTTATATTGATATCTTCAAAATTGTCAAAGAAAGGAAAAGGGTGTATGTATCGTACTTATTGCTCGCTTCTACCGAAAATCCTATACAATTACAATAATAGAGAATTTGTTACGATTAGCTTCATTGGATTTGGTTCATCAATCGCTTTAAATCAGAATCCCATTTTGACTCTTTGACGTTGATTCCACTATGATTATTGATCAATAATCATAGTGGAATAATTCCTTGATAGAGATAGGAGACATAATTTACATGGATATAGTAAGTCTCGCTTGGGCTGCTTTAATGGTAGTCTTTACATTTTCCCTTTCGCTCGTAGTATGGGGGAGGAGTGGACTCTAGAAGCACTACCATAATTGTAAATTGATATATATTTATATTATATAAAGTAAAGAAAGCCTATATTATACTGTAAATGTAAATCTGTATATAATATTGGATAGTGTGTAGAAAGAACTATAGATATTTATATTATATTTCTACACACTATCTCATCATTAATTATTGACAAGAACTAATAATTCGAGTTTGATTAAAGTCAATTATTTTGACTGGCTGTTTTTACATAGATGATAAGTAAAAAAGCAGTAGGAACTAGAATAAACAGTGCAGTAGCAATAAATGCGAGAATATTGACTTCCATAATCTTATTTTTTTGTTTCGCAATAACTCGGGATCTAATCCCATAGAGATGATAAATTTGACTTCTGTAAATTCAATAGGTTAATTGTATCCTGATGATGCCAAACGGATAAAAATATTATGAATAACAATATATCTAATCTATCAAATCAATTAATTGTCGAGAATTTAATAATATAACATAGGAAGACCTTTTATCCATACTAAATTAAAAAAATGGAATTTTTAATCCAATTCCAATATAGAATCCTTTCGTCCTTTTCCATTCTTTTTTTTCTATAACCTACCTTCTTCCTTATACTTACTTAAGTATTACTATCTGTAGTGTAAAAAATGGAAATTTCCGCATTTCATTTGTCTGATTATAAATATCAAAATATCAATGTGAAACGAAAAACAAAAGATTAGATCTTGCTTCCTGTCCCACTTTTCTGTAAAAAGTGGGAGATGAATAGATAAATTCATCGGATCCTAGTTCGGGACTGACGGGGCTCGAACCCGCAGCTTCCGCCTTGACAGGGCGGTGCTCTGACCAATTGAACTACAATCCCAGCGAGGTTATGGCATACATATTCTTTATGGTTTCATAAGAATATTCTATTCGTCGTGTTGTAACAGAGACAAAAATGATATAATGATATACTGATATCATATCCACATGGATATAAACTTTAGGTTAATTACTAGTAACCTGTGGTTTTTTATTGAAAAAAAAAAAATAATAATGAAATTCTTAATGAGAAAAATAAAGTATGGATAGATCAAAAAAAGGTTGATCTTTATTTCTACGGATAAGGCATTTCTATTTCTGGAAGACAAATTAAATCGGTTAGATCATATTCAATGGAGCGGCGAATTATTGGGCCGAGCTGGATTTGAACCAGCGTAGACATATTGCCAACGAATTTACAGTCCGCCCCCATTAACCGCTCGGGCATCGACCCAGGAAGAATTAATTCTAGGTTTAGTGATAATCCATCATCAACTTCCTTTCGTAGTACCCTACCCCCAGGGGAAGTCGAATCCCCGCTGCCTCCTTGAAAGAGAGATGTCCTGAACCGCTAGACGATGGGGGCATATCCGCCCGACCATCAGCATACTATGCTGATAGTATGATCAGTTTTTTGGAATTGTCAATATACAATATAACAAAATAGAATTATATATAGATTATATAATCTGGATCAAAATAGTTTTCTACTTTAGAATTTAAATTCTTAATCTACATAAATATATCTATATATAATATATTAATATACAATACAATAGATAATAATATCTTTTATAATACAAATATAATGTATAGCATATAATTGTTATAAATATACATACATATATATTATTTTATATAAATATAAATTATAAATATACATACATATATATTATTATGCACATGCATATATATTATTATGCAATGCATATTATTATCATATTCTTATATTATTATTGATATAGTTTATAGTTGTGATTTAACTATAATTTAATATTAATAGATAATAGAATAAAAAATGGAATAAAAATTTGATTTGATGGTTGATAAATGCATTACCCTTCCATGCTATTCATAGCATAGCATAATATTATATAATAGATTAATGAAACAAAATTATAGTATAGGATTCCCTCAGTTAGAGTAGTGCTTGATCCGACAGATTATATAAAAGATGAGATATGCCTATCACTATCTCATACTAACCCAAAAAATTCAAAAACGCTAGACATTTTTTTAATGTAATTTGGCTCGGGGTATGAATCCCCTCATCGCATGACACATGATTGAAGAAAATATCTTAGTTGATAATGAGCTCTTATGCGTAATATAGATATGTATAAATATGTCTATTATATCTATATTATATCTATATAGTAATATATATATATTATATATAGATATATGCAGTAGACTCATAATAAAATAAAAACTATTTAATTTCAAAATTA